TTATTTGGTCTAAAAAATGTTAAAGGAAGCTTTTTTTGTTCCTCAGTCGCCCCAACTAAAATATTTAATAGTCAATTTTTTAAAGTTATTAATTTGCTACCTACTAATTTTTTTAAAGCTCGATAGGGTCTTCTTGTCTTTTAATTTTATGCAGGCTTCTTCACCTGAAGATAAAATTCTAGTAAATTGCAAAGAGACAGCTACATTCTTGTCAAACCATTCATACTAGCCTTTAATTATAAGGCAAATGATTATGCTACCTTTGCACGGTCAGAGTACCGCGGCCGTTAAAAAATTCACTGGGCAGGTCCGACTCCTTATTTATTTTTGACAAGGAGCCATGTTTTTGCTAAACAGGCAGAATGATTATTTGCCGAGTTCCTTTTTGCGATTTAAAATTTATATAGAAATATAACACTCTGAGATATAAAATATCAGAGTTTTATAGTTTAATTAATACTCATTTTAACATAGGTTTAGCTTATTTTAGTTCTTAAGTTTTCTTCTTTAACAGAAAAGCAAATAAATTATTTTCTTATACATTTAATGAAATTGTAACAAAATCAAGATTATAGCTATTTTCAAGCTTAAATTTTAATTAAAATAATATGCAAATATAATACTAATTTTCGAGCTTATCCTCCAAAATCTAACTAAATTAAAATTTGTTCCATTTCTTTATTACAGAAATAAAATTAATTTAAAGCACTTATATGCCTTTTAGAAGAACTAGCTATCATCTAATACGAATAAAATTTCATTTCTATCTTTGTTTCTAGGAAAATTTTTGCTACAATTAGTCCTTTATATTCTAAAACACTGAATAAAGATAGCTCATTAGATTTCGAGAAATTTAAATATAAAATAAATATCTAGTTAAACCATGATACAAAAGGTACAAGTTTTTATTTTTTCTTTTATTTAATTTATTTTATTCCTTTACAGTACTTTTTCTAAGGTATTACGAAGTAAGTTTTAATCTCCTTTACTAAATTTAATAATGTTTTAAAAGTTTTAAAATAGACATTTTTATACCTTAATATTTAATTTAAAAACAACTTATTACTTAAGTATATTTTCAGTGTAAATGAAATGTATTATGTTATACTATGTTTTTCATCTAGAGACAATTTCCATTACCTCTGCTATGTTACGACTTATCTCATTTTTCAACGAGAGCGACGGGCGATGTGTGCACGTTTCAGAGCCATATTCAAATTGTTTATATATTTTATTTTACTTTCAAGTCCTCCTTCAAATTATATTTTCACAGAATTTTTCGTAATTATAATTATAATAATTGTAACCCATCCTCTCCCTTTTATTAGCTGCACCTTGATCTGACGTTTAAATTTAAAAATTTTTGGTGCTAACTTCTTAATTTTTAAAAGTTACCTGACGACGACGGTATACAAACTGATTACAAAATAGGGTTAGGTTTAACGCGGATTGTCGATTATGAGACAGGTTCCCCTAATAGGTCTAAAACACCGCCAAGCCCTTTGAGTTTTAAATTTTTATTTAGATTCATAGTACTCTGGTAAATTTGATTAGATTTACAGTCAAGAATAATGGGGTATCTAATCCCAGTTTCCCTCAAGACTATCACAGCTTCAGTAAAAAAGTTATAATTAAATTAACTACTTATATACAAATTTTACTTTTTTATAAATGATGAATAAACTAAATTACTTCAAACCTAACTGTCTTTTTACCTTTAAATATAACTTAATCTCTTAGTCTAACCGCGGATGCTGGCACTAAGTTAACCAGATTTAGGTGTACTAAATTAATTCAAGTTTTCGCTTTTTAATTAACCTTCAGCACTGGTGTTAGCGGGACTTTTCAAAGCATTTTTTGTAACTATAATACTTTAAAAGAGAATGTTAACTCAAATTTTTTATTTTTATTGCAGCCTCCTTTACCTCGCCTCTTTCAAAAAAAACCATGTGTATCTTTTAGTTCCTGCTATATTCATAAGTCAGAGCCAAGCTTGTTTGTTTCTATAAAATTAAATCGATTACTAAAATTAATAAATTATCTAAGTAATCTTTTAAATTTTTAAAAAATAATAAAATTAGTTTCTATGGTGTAAATCGCACGTTAGATTTTCATTCTAAAAGAATAAAGTTATTTATTAGAAATAATCTTTTGAGTATGATAAGTACACTTGCCTTCCAAGCAAGAGGATTAAAAAGTTTTAAAAAAGATAGATACTTACAAAGCGGTGTCAGGGCACAAAGAATTTTGATTTCTTAGGAGAGGTTCAGTTCCTCCTGGTAAAGGTTTTAAGTTAATTTAAACTACAAGCCTTCAAAGCTTGATATAAAGACACATCTTTAAACCTTGCCCGCCATAGTTTACATAAAACATCGACCTGCAAAATCGAGAAAGGAATAAAATTCCTGGTGTGTTTGTTTGGTGGCTGAGGATATAAGCGATAGACTGTAGATCTATTAACGGAGTTAAATCTTCCCAACAAAACAAAGACATTCATATTGTAAAATAAGCTAAATTGTAAGCTGTTGGGTTCATACCCCAAAAATGAACATAAGTTCTTTTACAACTTAATTTAAAAATTCAGTATAGCATACCTACTATTAATGGGGATGTTCATCTGAATAAAGAGTAATTAATAAGCAGAAAATATAAGCCTGAATTAAACTAATACCAAACTCAAAAACTGTGTATAAAACTTGAATAGACAATAAAAGTAGTATAGAAAAAATAGAAGATAAAAAAATTCTTGCTGTCAAGTAGTTTCCAATTAATGTTAGAACAATATGTCCCGCTCTTATATTTGCTGTTAATCGGACAGATAGAGTAATAGGACGCACCATAATTCTTACTGTTTCAATAATTACTAAAAAAGGATTTAACGGTGCAGGTGCTCCTATGGGGAGCAATCCTGCAATCACAGAACTAGGATTAAAAAAGACGGCAGAAATAATTAAAGAAAGTCAAAGAGGTATACCTAAAGAAAGAGATACAGCTAAGTGTCTAGTTGGTCTAAAAACATAAGGAACTAATCCCCTTATATTTATTAAAATTAAAAATAAAAATAGACCAGTAATAATGTTGATAAATCCTCCTATTCTTATTCCAAAAGATCGAAAAACCTGAGATGAAGCAGTATCTTTAAATGTTCTTACAACTCTAATTCAACGGGGGGATATAATTCAATACGATGATCTAAATAAAACAATTGTTGCTAAAGAAAAAAGTCATATTAAAATATATAACGATATAAAAACCTGATTATTATCATCAAAAGAAGAGAAAATGTCTACAAGCATTCTTTTATTTATCAATTTCATTTATTTTCTTTCAAACTAGTTGGAGCTAAATTCTCCCCCTGAAAAAAAGTTTTTGTTGATCATCAAATTAAAACAGATATTGTTAATACAGCTGTTCAAAATAAAATAAATAATAAAATTCAATTTAGTGGAGATAATTGAGGCATGCAAAAAGTACTAAATCTAATTAGTAACGTAAGGCTGACAACCTTATATTATTATTTAACTAACTTTTTTAATCAGAAACATTAATAACCCATTCCATGAAATTTTTTAACGGAACGGCTTCTACTACAATAGGTATAAAAGAATGGTTTGCTCCACAAATTTCTGAACATTGTCCATAAAACACACCAGGATATTTAATAAAAAATCCTAACTGATTTAATCGGCCGGGAATTGCATCAACTTTAACTCCTAATGAAGGCACTGTTCAAGAGTGAATAACATCTGCTGAAGTAACCAGGACACGAACATCAGTTTGAGTTGGTAAAACTACCCGATGATCAACTTCTAATAATCGAAAATCTCCAGGTTCTAATTCATTAGTTGGAATTATATATGAATCAAATTCAATATTTGAAAAATCTGAATATTCATAACTTCAATATCACTGATGTCCAATTCTTTTTACAGTTAGACTACAATTCCCGATTTCGTCTAATAAATATAATAAACGTAATGAAGGTAACGCTAAAAACACTAAAATTACCGCTGGAAAAATTGTTCAAATAGTTTCAATTTCTTGTCCTTCAACTAATGAACGGCATGTATATTTATTTACCATTAAAGATACAGCAGCATAACCGACCAAACTAATAATTATTACTAAAATTATTATTGCATGATCATGAAAGAAAATAACTTCTTCCATTAAAGGTGAAGCTGCGTCTTGAAATCCTAATTGTCCTCATAGACCCATATCTCAAAAATAATTATAAAAAATTCTAATTAGCTACTAATGCACCAGTTTCAGGAGCATTATGAAAATCAGCAGGTAAGATATTATCTCATTCTAAAGCTGTTCTCAAATGAGTACTTCAAATAACACTTCGTTGGGAAACTAAGGCTTCTCATACAATTACTATAAAATATAAAACAGCCACAAATGAGATTATTGAACCAATAGAAGAAACAACATTTCATTTTGTATAACAATCAGGATAGTCTGAATATCGACGAGGTATTCCACTTAATCCTAAAAAATGTTGAGGAAAGAAAGTAACGTTTACACCAATAAATATAATATAAAAGTGTGCTTTTGTTCATCGGCTATGAAGTGTTACACCGCTTAATAAAGGAAACCAGTAATTAAACGCACCAAATAGAGCAAAGACTGCACCCATAGATAAAACATAATGAAAATGAGCTACTACATAATAAGTATCATGTAGTATGATATCTAAAGATGAATTAGATAATACAATCCCGGTTAGACCCCCTACCGTAAATAAGAAAATAAAACCTAAAGCCCATAACATTGGAGTTTCGTACTTAATTTTAGCTCCGTGAATTGTAGCAAGTCAACTAAATACTTTAATTCCAGTAGGTACAGCAATAATTATTGTAGCAGCCGTGAAATATGCTCGTGTGTCAACGTCCATTCCGACTGTAAATATGTGATGAGCTCAAACAATAAAGCCTAAAACACCAATAGCTAATATAGCATAAATTATACCTAAAGTACCAAATGTTTCTTTTTTAGCAGAATAGTGACTTACAATATGTGAAATCATTCCAAATCCAGGCAAAATTAAAATATAAACTTCTGGATGACCAAAAAATCAAAATAAATGTTGATATAAAATTGGATCTCCACCTCCTGCTGGATCAAAAAAAGCTGTATTAAAATTTCGATCAGTTAATAATATAGTAATAGCCCCAGCTAAAACGGGAAGGGATAAGAGTAATAGAATAGCTGTAATCTTTACAGACCATACAAAAAGAGGAAGTCGTTCAAATTGCATGCCTCGTCATCGTATATTAATGATAGTTGTAATAAAATTTACAGCTCCCAAAATAGAAGAAGCACCCGCAAGATGTAAAGAAAAAATTGCTAAATCTACAGATCCTCCTGCATGTGCAAGATTTCCTGCTAATGGAGGATATACAGTCCATCCTGTTCCAACACCTCTTTCAACTGCAGCAGATGAAAGAAGTAATAATAGAGCAGGAGGAAGAAGCCAAAATCTTATGTTATTTAATCGAGGGAAAGCTATATCTGGAGCCCCTAGTATAAGAGGAACCAATCAATTCCCAAATCCTCCAATTATTATAGGCATAACTAAAAAAAAAATTATAACGAAAGCATGAGCTGTTACAATTACATTATATAATTGATCATCACCTAGTAATGCTCCTGGTTGTCCTAATTCAGCACGAATAAGAAGTCTTAAAGCAGTACCAACTAATCCCGATCATATTCCAAACAAAATATATAATGTCCCAATATCTTTGTGATTTGTAGAAAATAATCAACGCATACAAATTATATTTTATAACGAACTAACTACTCCAGCTATAACAATTAAAATTCCTCCTATAACATTTAAAGTATTAACTCTAATTATAATTACATTATTTACATCTAATTTTCTTAATCCATGTTTTTTTAGTCTTCTTAAAAATACAGAGAAAAATAAACTTAAGTAATAAAATAACCTTATTAAGGAACCTAAAATAAGCACAAAAATTGTCGGAGTTCACGGTCCTCTAGTACTGGCAACAATAACCAACCACTTAGAAATAAAACCTAGTAATGGAGGAAGACCTCCTAATGATAACAGCAGAAGTATAATTCTTAATTGCATATATCCCGAATTTTTTAGATTGTTAATATTTTTTATCCTTCCGGAATCACTATATCATAAACTAATAAATAGTGAAATCCTAATTAAAACATAAATTATTAAATATATTTTTATTGTTCATTCTCTATGAAGAGAAGCAAAAGTTATTCATCCGAGATGACCAATAGACGAATATGCTAATAAAGCACGAATCTGAGTTTGGTTTATTCCTCCTAGTCCTCCAATCAAAGTTGATCCTGCCCTAATTACACAAAAAATAAAAGCAACTATATATGACTGGTTTAATTCCAAAAGGCAAAGAACTAAGAATAAAGGAGCAAATTTTTGTCATGTTGCTAAGAGCAAACAGGAAATTCAAGGTAATCCAGCCATCACCCTAGGTAATCAATAATGAAATGGAAATAAACCTAGTTTAATACACAATCCCCTGATTAACACTATAAATCCTAATATATTAAAATTATCCATTTTAGTACATATATCTCAAGTAAAAGACATATTAAATACTATTAAACTTCCAAAAATTAAAAAACTAGAACCTAATGCCTGAATAATAAAATATTTTACAGCAGATTGTCTTTCAGAAACACTTTTTTGATAAATTAATAACGGTAAAAAACCAATTAAATTAATTTCTAACCCGGCTCAAATACTTAATCAGTGAATAGAAGAAACAGAAAGTAGAGTTCCAATTCCTATTACTGATAAAAATATATATCCAAAAGGAAGTCTTGAAAACATAAGAAAAAGGATAAAATTGAATTACCCAAAACAAAGTTAGCAGCCCTGTTTTACTCCAAGTTTTTTCTTTACTGGGCTCAATCTAAGGACCCTTCATTTCATTCATGAAAGAGACCTAAAATAAGAATAACTAAAAAAATAAAAGTTCCAGAGACTAAAGCAAGAGAAAATCTTGTAACTATTCTTGCTAAAATAGGAAATAAAAGGACAATTTCTACATCAAAAATTAAAAAAATAATAGCTAATAAAAAAAAACGAAGGGAAAAAGGTAAACGTGCCGACTTAATTGGATCAAACCCGCACTCAAAAGGAGATCTTTTCTCTCGATCTCTAATGGCTCGTTTTGCTAGTACTCATCCTAACGTTATTACAACGATAGATAAAGCTAGTGCAATAACTCTTCTTAAAAATCTTCTCAACATATTTAGTACTAGAGACAACTAAAATCCCATATTAATCAACATCAATGATTTCCGTTCATCCGGCGTAGTACTATAACTTAAATGTTACTAAATGAGTAAACTTATAGTTACATTCTCCTAATTAACAGCTAGGCACCTCTATTTTGGCTTTCATTTATTTAAATAGTACAAAGAAGGACTTTCACCCCCAAGATACGGGCCGAAACCGAATGCAAATTTCTCGCTTTTTATACTGACCCGAAAGTTTAAAAACTTATTGCCTGAATGCAAATCAGATCTTTTATATTAAAGTATCAAGTCTTCCAGTTAACTCTTAGAGGCAGAATCTGCCGTCTCTAGATTAAAAATCTAGCACTTATTACTCAGTCATCTAAGAAATAAAATTTTACAATTTTTAACACCCTCATCAATAAATTGAAAGATATAAAAACAATCAAACTACGTCAACAAAATGTCAATACCATGCAGCCGCTTCAAAACCAAAGTGATGACCAGTAGAGAAATGCTGAAGTCAAACACGAACCAGACAAACCAATAGAAAGGTTCTACCAATAAGTACATGAAGACCGTGAAAACCTGTAGCCACAAAAAAGCTTGAACCATATGCACCATCCGCAATAGTAAAAGAAGCCTCGTAATACTCTCCTCCTTGAAGAAAGGTAAAATAAATACCTAAAATTACAGTTGCAATTAAAGCTTGTAGGCCTCCCGGATTATCACCTTCTATTAAACTATGATGAGCCCAAGTTACTGTCACACCAGAAGCAAGAAGAACACCGGTATTTAACAGAGGAACCTCAAAAGGATTTAAAGGTGTAATTCCAGCAGGAGGTCAACATGACCCCAACTCTGGGCTTGGTGCTAAACTACTATGAAAATAAGCTCAAAAAAAAGCAAAAAAGAAACAAACTTCAGAAACAATAAACAAAATCATGCCTCACCGAAGTCCCTTAGATACTTGAATTGTATGAAAACCCTGAAAAGTGGCTTCTCGAATTACATCTCGTCACCATTGAATTATTGTCATTATAATAAGAAATAAACCTAGAACTATAGTTACATAACCGTATCCGTGAAACCACCCAGCTAAACCAGAAGTTAAAAATAAAGCCCCTATAGATCCCGTTAGAGGTCATGGTCTAAACTCAACTAAATGAAAAGGATTTCGCGCCAT